TAAGGAAACTCGCAAGGAAAGTGCCAACCGATCGTTTACTTAAGTTTGAGCGAGTTTTCAAAGCACAAAAACGTATACATATGTCTGTTTTCAAAGCACAAAGAGTTCTTGATGAGATTCGATGGCGTTACTACGAAGAAACTGTTATGATACTGAACCTCATGCCTTATCGAGCATCTTATCCCATCTTAAAGTTGGTTTATTCAGCAGCAGCAAATGCTACTCATTATAGGGATTTCGACAAAGCGAATTTATTCATTACTAAAGCCGAAGTCAGTAGGAGTACTATTATGAAAAAATTTAGACCTCGGGCTCGAGGACGTAGTTTTCCCATAAAAAAAAGCATGTGTCATATAACAATTGTATTAAATATAGTAAAGAAATCTAAATAACCTTTAGATTCATCTAAGATTTCAATTCCCACTAAAAAAATATAGAATAGAAAAATATGGGACAAAAAATAAATCCACTCGGTTTCAGACTTGGTACAACCCAAAAACACCATTCCTTTTGGTTCGCACAACCAAAAAATTATTCTGAAGGTTTACAGGAAGATAAAAAAATAAGGAATTGTATCAAGAACTATATACAAAAGAATAGGAAAAAGGGCTCGAATAGAAAAATAGAATCAGACTCAAGTTCCGAAGTAATTACACATAATAGAAAAACGGACTCAGGTTCAAGTTCTGAAGTAATTACACGTATAGAAATTCAAAAAGAAATCGATACGATCCACGTCATAATCCATATTGGATTCCCTAATTTATTAAAGAAAAAAGGAGTAATCGAAGAATTAGAGAAAGATCTACAAAAGGAAATTCACTCTGTAAACCAAAGACTTAATATTTCTATCGAAAAAGTGAAAGAGCCTTATAGAGAACCTAACATTCTGGCAGAATATATAGCTTTCCAATTAAAAAATAGAGTTTCATTCCGAAAGGCAATGAAAAAAGCCATTGAATTAACTAAAAAAGCGGATATAAGGGGAGTCAAAGTCAAAATTGCGGGTCGTCTCGGAGGAAAAGAAATTGCACGTGCCGAATGCATCAAAAAGGGTAGACTCCCCCTCCAAACAATTCGCGCTAAAATTGATTATTGCTGCTATCCAATTCGAACTATCTATGGAGTATTAGGTGTAAAAATTTGGATATTCGTAGACGAAGAATAACTAATCTTCTCTTCGCATTCTGTCCAGTGATAGAATAAAAAATGACAAGAGATCTTTTTTCCTGAAATCCCTGAAAAAAACAAGAAATTCTACCTCTTTCTTTCTATAAGATTTAATGAAAATTGATAAATCATTTAATATAATTGCTATGCTTAGTGTGTGACTCGTTATTTTTTTTTTAAGAAAAAAACTTAGTAATTATAGAAAATTAACTAATAACCAACCTATTGCTTCGTATTGTCGAGATCCTAACTAAGAAACAGTCACTATATGAATAAATATCTCTATCATAAATGAGTGGATCTATCATATAGTTGTAGCAACTGCTTTTTCTCTAAAAAAGAAATGAGATTCTAGGTTGTGAAGGAAAACTAAAGGGATGCGGATAAAGGGAGGGATGATAGAAAGAAGGAAGAGGGATTAAGTAAGATATAGGATTCCAATATGTATGGTCTATGAATTGCATCATAAAAAGCAATGTGATAAAGCATCAATATAATAAAAAAAAATAGAGAATTAGAAATCGTAACGTAACTTGAAACAAGAACTAGAAATTTAAAGCAATAATAAAGAGCCATCCTGGTTAATAAAACTGAGAAAATTAACTGGGAAAGAAATTTTTTGGAAGCTCCATTGTGGAATTCAGACCTAACCATTCAAGGAGAGGCAGTGGGAACGACAGAACCTATGATTCCATAGGATTTTATTGAAAAGAATCCTAATACTTCATTGGGTAGGATGGCGGAACAAACCAAAAAAATTGTCTTATTTGGTAAGGTTATAAATTAACAAATAAGACAGAAAAGAGTAAATATTCGCCCGCGAAATCCTTTTTAAATTAGAATACTTTACCATTACCATTATTCAATAAGAGTAAAAATAAAGATATTTTAAGGATTACATCATCTATAAAATATAGAATTTAGATAATATAGACACACACATCTAGATATATTCTAGATCTTCTTTTTTTTTTGACTATAGATTTTTCGATTTTAACAAATTAATAGATAAATATAAAAAAAACCTAATTTTTTCTATTATTTATCTATTAATGTGGATCTCTCCCTAATATTTTTGAATATTATGGAATTAGAGAAATTTGCACGCTTTCTCATTTCATTCGCGAGGAGCTGGATGAGAAGAAACTCTCATGTCCAGTTTTGCAGTAGAGATGGAACTAAGAAAGAACCATCGACTATAACCCCAAAAGAACCAGATTTCGCAAACAACATAGAGGAAGAATGAAAGGAAAATCCTGCCGAGGCAATCGTATTTGTTTTGGTAGATATGCTCTTCAAGCACTTGAACCTGCTTGGATCACGGCGAGACAGATAGAAGCAGGACGAAGAGCAATAACACGATATGCACGTCGTGGTGGAAAAATATGGGTACGTATATTTCCCGACAAACCCGTTACACTAAGACCGACGGAAACACGTATGGGCTCAGGAAAGGGGTCCCCCGAATATTGGGTAGCCGTTGTTAAACCAGGTCGTATACTTTATGAAATGGGGGGGGTATCCGAAACTGTAGCTAGAGCAGCTATCTCCATAGCTGCCAGTAAAATGCCTATACGAAGTCAATTTATTCGATTAGAAATATAGAACCCCTAAAACTCAAAGGAGTATTGAAGATAAAAAAACGCCCTTTTTTTTCTTTCTGAAAAGACAATATTTCTTTCATCCTTTTGCATTGAAATAACAAATGGAAATCAAAATAATATGATTCAACCTCAGACCCTTTTAAACGTAGCAGATAATAGTGGAGCTCGAAAATTGATGTGTATTCGAGTCATAGGAGCTGCAGGTAATCAGCGATATGCTCGTATTGGTGATGTTATTGTTGCTGTAATCAAAGACGCATTGCCCCGAATGCCCCTAGAAAGATCCGAAGTAATTCGAGCTGTAATTGTACGTACATGTAAAGAGTTCAAATGTGAAGACGGTATAATAATCCGCTATGATGACAACGCAGCGGTTATAATTGATCAAAAAGGAAATCCAAAAGGAACTCGAGTTTTTGGCGCGATTGCTGAGGAATTGAGAGAATTGAATTTTACCAAAATAGTTTCATTAGCTCCTGAAGTATTATAAATACTAGTAGGTGAAATTTAGATCAGAGAATAAATTTAGTAGTTAGTAGATTGTGTTTTACGTATATGTTTTAAAATTTAAAATGAAAAGCAAAAAAAAAGAAAACATGTTGATTATAGAACAATTTGGAGGAACCTAGAATTAGAGTCTTATGGGCAAGGACACTATTGCGGATTTACTAACCTCTATAAGAAACGCGGACATGAATAAAAAAGGAACAGTTCGAGTAATATCTACAAATATTACCGAAAACATTGTTAAAATACTTCTACGAGAGGGTTTTATTGAAAGTGTTCGGAAACATCAGGAACGTAACAGATATTTCTTGGTTTCAACTTTGCGACATCAAAAGAGAAAGACTAGAAAAGGAATATATAGAACAAGAACCTTTTTAAAGCGTATCAGCCGACCCGGCTTACGAATTTATACCAACTATCAAGGAATTCCTAAAGTTTTGGGTGGAATGGGAATTGCTATTCTTTCTACTTCTCGAGGGATAATGACAGATCGAGAGGCTCGACTAAACAGAATTGGGGGAGAAGTCTTATGTTATATATGGTAATCGCTCCGACTATAGTGCCCGAATTCTATCTCGACCTTCCTATTTTGAAAATAAAAATAGAAAAATAGGAGAAAAAAATATGACAGAAAAAAAAAATAGGAGAGAAAAAAAAAACCCGAGAGAAGCAAAAGTCACTTTCGAAGGTTTAGTTACGGAAGCCCTACCCAATGGAATGTTCCGCGTTCGGCTAGAGAATGACACCATCATCCTGGGCTATATTTCAGGAAAGATCCGCTCTAGTTCTATACGAATACTGATGGGGGATAGGGTCAAAATTGAAGTAAGTCGTTATGATTCCAGCAAGGGACGTATAATTTATAGACTTCCCCATAAAGATTCGAAGCGTATCGAAGACTCGAAAGATATCGAAGATTTGAAAGATAGCGAAGATTCAAAGGATTAGGGTTTTCTTTTTTCTAGGGTAATAAATTTGAAGTTCAAAAATTCAAGCGAAGAGACTTATTTTTTCCAAAATATTAGATTCATAGTTTAAGAAAGGATACGGAAATATGAAAATAAGAGCTTCCGTTCGTAAAATTTGTACAAAATGTCGACTGATTCGTAGGCGTGGACGAATTAGAGTCATTTGCTCTAATCCGAAGCATAAACAACGACAGGGGTAATCTTTCGAAAAAGAACTTTACTTTCTCTAAAATAAAAAAGTACCCGCGGAAATGTTCCAATTCTAAATAAAAGAATTTTAAATAATTAAAGTAAAGGGTATATTTTACCCGGAAACGGATATCTTTGTATCTTTTTTTCTTTTTGTTATTTCTAACTCATATTTATGAGATAATAAAATATGGCAAAAGCTATACCAAAAATAGGTTCACGTAAGAAAGTGCGTATTGGTTTACGTAGGAATGCACGTTTTAGTCTACGGAAAAGTGCACGTAGAATAACAAAAGGGGTTATTCATGTTCAAGCTAGTTTCAACAATACCATTATAACTGTTACGGACCCGCAAGGTCGGGTGGTTTTCTGGTCCTCCGCAGGTACTTGTGGATTCAAAAGCTCAAGAAAAGCATCACCCTATGCTGGTCAAAGAACAGCAGTAGATGCTATTCGTACAGTAGGTTTGCAACGAGCAGAAGTTATGGTAAAGGGCGCTGGTAGTGGAAGAGATGCCGCATTACGAGCCATTGCTAAAAGCGGTGTGCGATTAAGTTGTATACGCGATGTAACACCTATGCCGCATAATGGATGTCGACCGCCTAAAAAAAGACGCCTGTAAAAGAATTAATCCGTTTTCAAGAGAAATAAACGATTCAATGATCAAATAATAATACTAGTCTATTATGGTTCGAGAGGAGGTAGCAGGATCCACTCAAACACTACAGTGGAAGTGTGTTGAATCAAGAGTAGATAGTAAGCGTCTTTATTATGGTCGTTTCATTCTGTCCCCGCTTAAAAAAGGTCAAGCGGACACCGTCGGTATTGCCTTGCGAAGAGCTTTACTTGGAGAAATAGAAGGAGCATGTATCACACGGGCAAAATTTGGGAGCGTGCCACACGAATATTCTACAATAGCAGGTATTGAAGAATCCGTACAAGAAATTTTACTAAATTTGAAAGAAATTGTATTGAGAAGTAATCTCTATGGAGTTAGAGACGCATCAATTTGCGTCAAAGGTCCTAGGTACATAACTGCTCAAGATATAATCTTACCACCTTCCGTAGAAATCGTTGATACGGCACAACCTATAGCTAACTTGACAGAGCCCATTAATTTTTGTATTGAGTTACAGATAAAGAGAGATCGTGGATATCAGACAGAACTCAGAAAGAACTATCAAGATGGAAGTTATCCTATAGATGCTGTATCCATGCCTGTTCGAAATGTGAATTATAGTATTTTTTCTTGTGGGAATGGAAATGAAAAACACGAGATACTTTTTTTAGAAATATGGACTAATGGAAGTTTAACCCCTAAAGAAGCGCTTTATGAGGCTTCTCGTAATTTGATTGATTTATTCCTCCCTTTTCTACACGCGGAGGAAGAGGGAACGAGTTTCGAAGAAAATAAAAACAGGTTTACTCCGCCCCTTTTTACTTTTCAAAAAAGATTAACTAATCTAAAGAAAAACAAAAAAGGAATTCCATTGAATTGTATTTTTATTGATCAATTAGAATTGCCTTCTAGAACGTATAATTGTCTCAAAAGGGCCAATATACATACACTATTGGACCTTTTGAGTAAGACTGAAGAAGATCTTATGAGAATTGAAAATTTTCGTATGGAAGATAGAAAACAGATATGGGACACTCTAGAGAAGTATCTACCAATGGATTTACTTAAGAATAAGCTCTCGTTTTAAATCCATTACAATTTTTTGTTCTTCTTCTTTTTCGAGTTAGAATAAAAAGAAAAAAAGAAAACAATTTAGCATCTTTGGTACAATCTATATTTTCGCGAAATGGATCATAATAAAATGGATTTTAGGTATCTAGGGAAGATTCACTTGGAAGTAACTATTTCCTAGATACCTATGCACGGTACTTCACGGTTGAATGAATCAAAAAATACCTAAAAAAGACCTAAAGTTAAAGATTTATCAATGGGTAATGTTGCTCCAATACCTAACCAAAGAGCTACTGCAGTACCGATTAAAAAAACGGTCGTAGCTACTGGGCGACGAAAGGGATTTTGGAATTTATTCACATTCTCTAGAAAAGGTACTGTCAATAAGCCTGTTGGCACAGAAACCATTAAGAGAACGCCCAATAACTTATTGGGTACCGTACGGAGTATTTGAAATACGGGAAAGAAGTACCACTCAGGTAATATTTCCAGAGGAGTTGCAAATGGATCCGCCGGTTCACCAATCATTGATGGCTCGAGAACCGCTAAACCTACATTACATGCAATAGTACCTAGAATTACTACTGGAAAAATATATAAAAGATCATTGGGCCATGCGGGTTCCCCGTAATAATTATGTCCCATCCCTTTAGCTAATTTAGCTCTTAATACAGGATCATTTAAGTCTGGTTTCTTTGTTATTGGGATAGGCGAACTCTTTAGGATCCATCCCCCAAAGGAACCGGACATGAGAATTTATCATCATCCGGCTCGAGCAAGAATGAAAGAAATAAGACCGCGGAAGATCCATAATAGAATTATGGTATATAATGACTCAATGACTCTAGGCAAGAAAAGCTTTATCATATTATCTTTTCCGAAGTTGGATCTAGAACTACTCATTGAAAAGAATCCTATTCTTATGGGTAAATGCTCAATATCCAAGTGGGCTTACAAATTTGATCATGATCAATTGCTTTCTGGATTGTCTCATGTCTCTTGATTAGTTGGTGTTTATCCCCCCAATATCGCAAGTTTCTTACCTCCAAACAAAATATTTACTTGTTACTAATAAAAAATAAAAAAGTTTAGCCTACATTTTTCCTTAGATCCCTTCTTTTACTCCGATAGTATTGCGGATCACAATCGATGCAAAGAAAATGAATGCATTTCCATACTATAATAAAAAAGGGTAAGTGTAATATTGGATCATGTCACATGACTTATTCCATTTCTACTCTATGGGATCTTACGGAGCCTGTTCATGGATGACATGGTGGGGTATGATCATAGAAAATATTCTCCTCAAGTGAACCAGCCTATCCTTCCTAGGTAGGAGACTTACGTGTTGATTGGATGCGGAGACACCTTTGATTGTGAATTCTAATGTGGCAGATCCAATTCTTTATCTGCATGGCCAAACCAATAATTCAAGTCACACACTCCCATAATCCGCCTTTTTTTCTTTCGTAAAATTAACTTCAACTATTTGTATTGTATCAAAATACTTCGGAGTTGAAGAGAAGTATCCAAATGACATGGGTTATTGTAAAATAACACATGTTTGTAGCAATGAAATACGATAACCTACCCGATATGATATATGAGAATTCTAATTCTCTATAGATATGCCTTCCCTATAAAGGACCCGAAATACCTTGCTTACGTATCATTGGAAAGTGCATTAACATAAATACGGCAGTAAGCAGAGGCAGTACAAAGGTATGTAAACTATAAAAACGAGTCAAAGTGGATTGACCCACACTAGCACTTCCACGTAATAACTCCACTAAAGGCGATCCTATTACCGGAATGGCATCAGGTACACCTGTCACAATTTTGACTGCCCAATAACCAATTTGATCCCAAGGCAACGAATAACCAGTTACACCAAATGATGCAGTCAAAACAGCTAAAACCACACCTGTGACCCAAGTTAATTCGCGGGGTTTTTTAAACCCACCTGTGAGATACACACGAAATACATGCAGGATCATCATTAGAACCATCATACTTGCTGACCATCGATGAACTGATCGGATTAACCAACCAAAGTTGGCCTCGGTCATTATGTATTGAACCGAAGAAAAAGCCTCTGTAACCGTTGGGCGGTAGTAAAAAGTCATAGCAAAACCGGTAGCGACTTGTACTAGAAAACAAGTAAGTGTAATTCCCCCTAAACAATAAAATATGTTGACATGGGGAGGAACATATTTACTAGTTATATCATCTGCAATTGCCTGAATCTCAAGACGTTCCTCAAACCAATCATATACTTTATTGAGATAGGTAACTAACCCAAGCCCCCCCTCTAAGAGCCGTATATGAAAATTTCATCTCGTACGGCTCAAGCAGAAACACACAAATTTTCAACGAATATTAGAAAAAAAAAGTTCAAAACTTCATCAGCCACTGGATTGGGTCGATTTGCCTTGAAGATATGAAATAAGAAAAATTCGGAATATATTCTTTGTTATGATAATGCCAAAAAATCTCAAGTTGGCTCATCTGTCTTTCTTCCGTTCCCTTATGCCGGTCATTCGAGGCCTCTTGACTTTTCTCTTCCCTATTTTGGATTTGTTTTTTTTTGTGCGTAATCGTAATATAGAAATTATCTTGTTGCGATCCTATGAATCAGTTCAATTAAAACCTTAGATTCATACTAGAGCCACGATGATTGAGTCTCAAGCTAACCAAAAGGCAAGGGTTCTTCGAATAAGAACCACTTGATAATCATTTATGGAATCGGTGCAATGACTCGGCAAAATCGAGAGAAAAAAGTTGTCTTTTGGGCAAACAAAATTGGAAGGAAGAAAATTTCTTTTTTATTTTTATTTAAGAACTACTTGAATTTTTCAGTCTGGTTGCGAGGTCTTAATAGTGATTATGAATCATAGTTCCATTTTTTTTGATCCACTCTATCTATTTCGTGTTCCAGATACTAGAATAAATAATATCTGACGAATTAGAATCATCTTGATAGAGATAACAGGCCCTTTCTATGTATTATCAATAGGATCAATTCTAACAAGTCACACACTCATATTCCAGAGATACCGAAACAAAAAAATTCCGCGGTCGAACTACCATAATGTCTAGAAATATAGAGCTTAAACTAGAAAAGCTTTTTTGGATGGAAAAACTATGACTTCCTTTTTTTTTTAGATTAGTAGAAACCTAATTGGTTAAAATTCCGTCCAGTAAAACAGAAGAATTATAAATTTCTAAAATGATAGATAGGAATATAGCGAATAAAGCCATTGCGACTCCCATAAAAGGAGTGGTCCCCCAACCCGGAGCTACTTTCCCATATTCCGAATTCAAGGGTTTCAATAAACTACCTGCACCAGTTCGTTTTGGCCTAGGTTTAGAACTATCTTCAACGGTTTGTGTAGCCATAAATTCTATTTCATCATTGGTGTTGACTTTGTATACTATTCCGTTGTAGTTGTAAATACACGATCTTTTCGTAGATCCATTGTAATCTTGAAATTCTATAAAAATGGAAACAGCAACTTTAGTCGCCATCTCCATATCTGGTTTACTTGTAAGCTTTACTGGGTATGCCTTATATACCGCGTTTGGGCAACCCTCTCAACAATTAAGAGATCCATTCGAAGAACACGGGGACTAATTGAAGTAAGAAGTCTACCAGATGGGTAGACTTCTTACTTCAATGAAATTATTTTATTCTTTTAGTTGGAGTTGGTGGAACCTTAGGTGGTTCTCGGAAAAAGATAGCGAAAAAAATTATCCCTAAAGTAGAAACTAAAAGGAACGTATAAACCAATGCTTCCATAGATTCGATCGTGGTTTATTTACAATTATAACTTCCACACCTATTCATTTGTCATTTGGGAGAATTTCCCATATAAAGAAAGAAAAAGAGTTAAAGAAAGGATGGGAGATGTTTCCCAAGCCAAATCAAAAAAGAGAGGTCAAAGATACCATAACAATGTGTATCAGACTGCCTGTTTCCTTGTAGTTGGATCTCCCACTTTTTGGAATGTTCCAAATTCCACTTGAGCATCCAAATCTGGATCAATACCAGCAAAAACATCTCGGAACAAGGTTCTAGCGCCATGCCAAATGTGTCCGAAAAAGAAGAGCAAAGCAAAGGTAGCATGACCAAAAGTGAACCAACCCCTTGGACTGCTGCGAAAAACACCATCTGATTTCAAAGTAGCTCGATCTAATTCAAAAATTTCCCCTAATTGAGAACGCCTCGCATATTTTTTTACAGTAGCAGGATCAGAATAACTTACTCCATTAAGTTCGCCACCATAGAACTCCACCGTTACCCCTACCTGTTCAACACTATATTTGGATTCTGCTCTTCTAAAAGGAACGTCCGCTCTCACAATTCCCTCTTCATCTACCAAAACAACTGGAAATGTTTCAAAAAAAGTAGGCATACGGCGTACAAAAAGCTCACGTCCTTCTTTATCTCTAAAAACGGGATGTCCTAACCAGCCAACAGCTATTCCATCCCCATTGTCCATTGAGCCCGCTCTGAATAATCCCCCTTTTGCCGGATTATTACCAATATAATCATAAAAGGCTAATTTTTCGGGAATTTTAGACCAAGCTTCTGATAAACTAAGATTTTCGGCTAAACCATTGCTAACTCTTCGATATATTTCTTGCTGAAAGTATCCCTGATCCCACTGATAACGAGTAGGCCCGAATAATTCGATTGGGGTCGTTGCTGACCCATACCACATAGTTCCAGCAACTACGAAAGCTGCAAAAAAAACAGCAGCGATACTACTGGAAAGTACAGTTTCAATATTGCCCATACGTAATCCTTTGTATAGACGTTGAGGCGGACGGACACTAAGATGGAATAAACCCGCTAATATACCCAACGTACCCGCAGCAATATGATGAGAAGCTATTCCCCCCGGAACAAAAGGATCAAAACCTTCTGCACCCCACGCTGGATTTACAGCTTGTACTTTTCCAGTTAGCCCATAAGGATCGGATACCCATATCCCAGGACCATACAAACCCGTTACATGAAATGCGCCAAAGCCAAAGCAAGCCACCCCTGCAAGAAATAAATGAATTCCAAAGATCTTGGGCAAATCTAAAGAGGGTTTTCCCGTCCGCTCATCAGAGAATATTTCTAGGTCCCAATATACCCAATGCCAGATCGCTGCCAAGAAACACAAACCAGAAAACACAATATGTGCACCTGCCACACCTTCATAACTCCAAATACCCGGATTTGTTACAGTTCCTCCTGAAATACTCCAACCACCCCAGGAATCCGTTATTCCTAAACGAGTCATGAAGGGAATGACGAACATACCTTGTCTCCACATTGGATCCAGAACAGGATCAGAGGGATCAAAAACTGCTAATTCGTATAAAGCCATCGAGCCAGCCCAACCAGAAACTAGAGCTGTGTGCATTATATGCACCGCAAGTAATCGACCCGGATCATTCAATACGACAGTATGAACACGATACCAAGGTAAACCCATGGAAATACCCCTTTAGCAAAGAAAAATAGACACGATGTCGCTTTATTTTATCGCATTGGAAAAGACTATCCATATCCTATGTACCTAACCCTTCTAGGGGATTCTGTGTCAGAAAGCGTTAATATTTATTTCATTTCATTAAAAATAAGAAGCCAATTCTGTTCATAAGAAGAAAGAGAAGCAGATCTATTCTATACTCGATAAGTGCCAATATGCAATGGGTAACTTGGCCAATTTTGAAAAATGAAGAATAGATCCCTACCCCTCTTTGTTTATCATTTGAATCGCCGATTCCTTTTTCTTTATTCAATCTGTCTTACCTTCTTTATACGTATAACCTTTCAATCTACGTATTAATATAATCTATACTATTCATATTAATAGAATCTATAGTATTCATATAGAATAAGAATAAAAATGAAGACAATAAACTGCGGATTCATTCTTTCTCTTCTATTCTTACGTTTCCATATTAAAGTGTAGTTTTCTTACTTAAATTTAATAATATTAATCTAATATGCCCATTGGTGTTCCAAAAGTACCTTACCGGATTCCCGGAGATGAAGAAGCGACTTGGGTTGACTTATACAATGTTATGTATCGAGAAAGGACACTTTTTTTAGGTCAAGAGATTCGTTGCGAGATCACGAATCATATTACAGGTCTCATGGTATATCTCAGTATAGAAGATGGACTTAGTGATATTTTTTTGTTTATAAACTCCCCAGGCGGGTGGCTAATCTCAGGAATGGCTATTTTTGATACGATGCAAACGGTGACACCAGATATATATACAATATGCCTTGGAATAGCCGCGTCCATGGCGTCCTTCATTCTACTTGGAGGAGAACCCACCAAGCGTATAGCATTCCCTCACGCGAGGATTATGCTTCACCAACCCGCTAGTGCTTATTATCGGGCAAGGACACCAGAATTTTTACTAGAAGTAGAAGAGTTACACAAAGTTCGCGAAATGATTACAAGGGTTTATGCACTAAGAACAGGCAAACCCTTTTGGGTTGTATCCGAAGACATGGAAAGGGATGTTTTTATGTCAGCAGACGAAGCCAAAGCTTATGGACTTGTCGATATTGTAGGGGATGAAATGATTGACGAGCACTGCGATACTGATCCAGTGTGGTTTCCGGAAATGTTTAAGGATTGGTAGTGTCCGGATTTCTTATAAAGTTATTTCAGACCCAAATTAGGGTTTTCTTCGATTTAATAGAAAATAGAAATAGAAAGACTTCATGATGATCAATCATCAGGTTAAGATGGATCTAAACCAATCCATTTTTTTCTATACACATACAACATGCCGACGGTTAAACAACTTATTAGAAACGCAAGACAGCCAATACGAAATGCTAGAAAAACGGCCGCGCTTAAAGGATGCCCTCAGCGTCGAGGAACATGTGCTAGGGTGTATGTGCGACTCGTTCAGATCATAACTTCAAACAAATAAAAAAAATTTGGAAGTATCCATGATTAGTACCAATGAATAGGATATAGCTTTTCCATCCTAGATTTCTATGGTATATGGAATTTTTGGTTTCCTTTGGTGCAAATCCAATTATCTAAATTGGAAATAAGAAGCAATTCCCCCATTGGTAGCAAATGGTTATCCATTAAGCGGAGGAAATAATAATAAAAAGGCTTATGCTCCTTTATCTTAAAAGAACGGACTAACAGGGTCAGCTACTTAGCCAACTTTCATAATTAAATACCGTCACTGTATGGATAACTCTTATTGTGAAAAGAGCTATTTACTCTATAATGGATAGGTAGAGCCAAAGAATGTGAACTATACAAGTTCACAATACCTTTTGATGAAAGAAAGGGCTCCGGTGTATAGAGAGGGCCTTACCGTTTAAAAGGGAACCATAGAAACGATGGAACCCACTATTTTTTTAGTATCATTAGAATTAATTTGTTATTTCGCATAGAAATAACTGAACGGAGTGTAATAAAAAATCGTGGTTGGGAAGGTTACTATAGCAAAAGCCATTGGAATTAATATTTTATATATCGGAATAATTAGTTTTGTTATTAATGGAAAAAAGGATGGCTAAAAGAAGAGAAATAATTAGTTATTCATTAAGGTTAATTTGATTCAATGACCAGAGTTCCGCGAGGATATATAGCCCGGAGACGACGAACAAAAATGCGTTCATTTGCCTCAAACTTTAGGGGGGCTCATTTAAGACTTAATCGAATGATTACCCAACAGGTAAAAAGAGCTTTTGTTTCCTCTCATCGAGATAGAGGTAGGCAAAAGAGGGATTTTCGTCGTTTGTGGATCACTCGGATAAACGCAGCAACGCGGATATATAAAGTATTTGATAGTTATAGTAAATTAATACACAACCTGTACAAGAAGAAATTGATTCTTAATCGTAAAATGCTTGCACAAGTAGCTGTATCAAATCCAAATAATCTTTACACGATTTCCAATAAAATAAAGATCATCAATTAAAGGGATAAATAAAGTAATATACTGGAATAATAAAAACCGAATTCCCGGAGAGGGAACTCCGGGAAGATACAATAAATTAAGATTAAGTGGTAGGAATCAACGAGCAGGATTACTTTCTTTATAATATATATAGGTCTGGGCCTTTCGAATAAAACATCAACAATCGGAACTTAAGTTCCGATTGTTGTTTCTTAAATTTTGGTTGTAGTTTCTTAAGTTTCGATTGGAATTGTACTTTTCCGTTAATTGAGGAATATGTCTATTTTTTCTAGGTCTAGAACCCGTAATTATTGAAATTGACTGGGCTTGAAATTGTTTTTCGTTCTCATAGTTACGAAACGGTAAGAAAGATAAAATACGAGCCTGTTTTATAGCAAGAGTAATTAATCGTTGTTGTTTCAAGGTTAATCTATTTATTCGTCTAGATAATATTTTTCCTTGTTCACTAATAAATCTATTAATTAAACTCATGTTTCTATAATCAATTCGATCTCCCGGGCCAATCCGAGGACGCCTACGAAAAGGTTGTTTAGATTTACGAAAAGGTTGTTTGAATTTACGAAAAGTTTGCTTGGATTTACGAAAGGTTTGCTTGGATTTATTAAAAGTGTGTTTGGATTTACGAAAGGGTTGCTTAGATTTAAGAAAAGGTTGTTTAGATGTATACATGATTTATTCCTTATTTAAAATTTTAAAATTGAACAAAAAAAATTCATTTATTTATTTTATTATTTTATGAATTTAGGATCCAGAAGAAGTAGTCTTTCTTTGATCCATATCTTATTTAATTAATCTTATAGTATATGAATACCCTCTATACATATGAAATAATATCTACCGGAAATCGGATGAGTTGATTTGTATTTTATACTATAGTTTTTTTTATATATTAAATATAAAGTTCTTGCTCTTTCTGTTTTTTGGAAAGATCGAACACACGATGGGTGTTCCTATTTCTTTATTTCGTGATGAGTCGTATGCTTGCGACAATAACGACAAAATTTTTTTAATTCTAATTGTCGGGGTGTATTGTGGCGATTCTTTTGAGTACTATATCTAGAAACCCCCGTCGATTCCTCATTGGCACCTTTTCGAACACAACTGCTGCATTCCAAAATAACCCTGATTCTAACATCTTTCCCCTTGGCCATGAACCGAACCTCCTTTTCTGTTTGGGTTGACTTAACTAAATTCTTCTACTTATTCTTTTATTCTTCTATTTTGAATCCGAAGAAGAAGAATAAAATCCATTAGAATCAATTTTTTGAATTCTTAAATTAAGTAATAAAAAATAAAGAAATAATTAAAGAATACAATCCTTGTCGAATTAGCAAAGATTTTGCTTCGAAACCCTTTCATTTAATTAGCCAGCCCAGCCTTTTTCTATGCTCTGATTTCTGAGGCCTGTTTAGCTTGGATACCACTTTAAATTGAATTTCTTTTTTTTTTTTTCAAAATAGAATTTACCAAATTTTTCATAACTCTGAGGTTCAAGCCAATCCATCTTTTCTTTCTTTTTCCTTCCGATACTAAATAAAAGGATTAAAAAGGGTCAAATTTTGTCATGTCACAAAGAATTCTATTCCTCAATTAAAAAAAAGGGAATGACAAAGCATCTGGAAATAAACGATTAATTTCTATCAATAAACCTGCTAAAGCACCAAACCATAGAGTACTTAGCACGGGTGCTACAGAGAGATATGTTTTTATATCCCGCATTGAAAATCCTCCTTCCTTGTTGGAATACATATATGATCAGAAACTTTTGCCCAAGATTGTTATGCTATATATAAAATGAACCATATAGACGAAATTTTCTTATCCCTAAAAAATGACCCCTTCTTCCTATACATTACCAAGGAAAAGTAATCCTTCTTGTATAGGCGAAATTTTATTGGATTTTAGATGTATATAATTCCTTAATTATATGAGACCAAAAAGAAGAAATGACAGGAGGGTTCTATATAGATAGAGAAATAAGAATAAAATTACAATGTGGAAAAGAAGACAGGAATTGTGTACAATGGCATTGTATAACAATTTTGAAAAGGGATGTAGCGCAGCTTGGTAGCGCGTTTGTTTTGGGTACAAAATGTCACAGGTTCAAATCCTGTCATCCCTACCTATTACTTTTTTATTCTTTTTGGGCAGTAGCGAAGAGATCAATTGAAAGTAAAGTGGGTATAACTTGAATTTGTGGAGACTATACATACGTGAGATACGTTAGGAATAGAAAAATATTTTCTTTTTGAATGAATGAAAGCGCTCTTAGTTCAGTTCGGTAGAACGCGGGTCTCCAAAACCCGATGTCGTAGGTTCAAATCCTACAGAGCGTGATTCCATCTATCTTATGTCGAAGCAGAGTAAAATAATTTAACAAAACAAAATTGAATTGAAACTCGAATTTGACCTCCTCCAGACCAGAGAGGAGGTCAATAAAAAAATAAAAATTACTCAATCAAAGATCCAACTGATCCCCCCGCCTGTATTGCAAATATGCAGTCACGAATAATCCCGCTAAAGTAATAGGAATTAGGCCTAAGACGATTCCAAATAGAAAAACTTCAATCATTTCGATTTGTTCGAGGTGATAAAAAAAGAAGAGATACGATCTATCCCTAAATAGTACTCTAAATTATCCACGAATCTCAATGACCAAGAAAAAAATTCGTAATTTAGTGTGGAAAAGAGTTATAGAATACCAGGAATCTAAAAGAAAGATTTTTTTTTCTGACTTATTCAGTCAATTCAAATAAGACGTATCTTGTTCAAGCCAATAAATAGAGCTGGGGTTATAGTTAAAGCAGCTAGTAGAAAACCGAAATAACTAGTTAAAGTAAGCATGAAAGAATTAATTTCCTTTTATTTTTTTTACTACACTACATATGTTGGTAAAGCACTTACCTAAGTTATGGGAAATTCATAATTCATCAGTCAGTTATTTTAGAGAATACTAAAAAACAAGATAGAGTGAGATACGGAAGTGTAAAATAAAGTAGATTCATCAGATGATACATGAGTCCCTAATTCCGAATCAAGAGATTGTTATTGTTGTGGAATTTGTCAATTGAGTAAAGTAATAATATTAAGAACTAGATCATGTAATCCCATTGAAAAAATGGAATTCGATTTTCAGGGGAATTTTGGAATAAGAGATAAATAAACAATTGAATTGGAAAAAAAAAAATGTTTTGTATTTTGGATTATTTCTTTTTCAATAGGACCCTCTTTTTGGAGTGAACGGTCAAATATTCCACTATTCCTTTATTCCTTCTTATTTTAACTGTCTTATTTTAACTAATTGTATTCCATATGGAATAAGAGGAGAAGAAAAGCATTCCAGGACCCCCCCCTGAGGGCCCCTTAAAAAAAATAAAGCTCTTCCTTGAATTTACTTTATTTTTATT